CTCACGCTTGGCGCCAATGAGGTTTTTTTATTTTTTTATTTGAGAGAAAAAAGAAAACTATGCCTTCGCCATATGAATATAATATATAAGTAATAATAGCATGGCACTTCGAATTCGATATGAAAAACTTTTGTATTTTTTTCAAAAGATTCGATTATGTATCGAGAGAGTAGGATGAGATAAAAGATATTTCCGATTTTCTGTTATCTATCGGAAGTCCAATTCAGCGTCACAAACTTGTTTGTTTTCACACCGAAGGGCTCTTAAGAATATTTAAGTTATAAAAAAAAGAGTGCACAAAAAAACCAAATTTTTCCTTTGTTGGTTGGATCAAAAAGAAACTTTGGGATTGCTGAATCAAAGACAAAAAAAAAGAATCCATTTTAAAATAGAAAGCAACGGAGCCATCATAGTATTTTTAACTCCTCCGAAAGGAAGGGTGGCAATTTGATCATTTATCCATCTGGGGCTGATAGATTCTATTTTTATCTTTCTTGAATGTGGATGGAAAGTAAGGGTCAATTTGATTGTAGAGCCGTATGCAATGCACAAAAGATGCTGCCCGTACGGTTGTCCAATTCTATCTTTTTCCTATTATTCTTTATCTTTCTTTTCTGTTCCTTCCATCACACCAGATAGAAAAACCTTCTATCATCAGGGTAATGATCCATCAACCTGCTAGTTCTTTTTATGAGGCGCAAACGGGAGAATTTATCCTGGAAGCGGAAGAACTGCTCAAACTACGCGAAACCCTCACAAGGGTTTATGTACAAAGGACGGGCAAACCATTATGGGTTGTCTCTGAAGACATGGAAAGAGACGTTTTTATGTCAGCAACAGAAGCCCGGGCTTATGGAATTGTTGATCTTGTAGCAGTTGAATGAAAAAAAATGGATTTTGTGCAAATCCGTGATTTGAGATTTTATCTCCGAGTTTACTATATAAATAATAAATAAAAAAAATTCATAATCATCCGGTTAGGATCAATCTAAACCATCTCATTGTGTATATGATTCAACATGCCAACTATTAAACAACTTATTAGAAATACAAGACAGCCTATTCGAAATGTCACGAAATCCCCCGCTCTTGGGGGATGTCCTCAGCGTCGAGGAACATGTACTAGGGTGTATGTGCGACTCGTTTAGATCATGAGCTGGACACAAAAAAGCAGGAAAACCGCTTGCAGTATGAATGATCAGTACCAGTGAATAGGATAGAATGGAAGAAGGAACTCCATTCACTATCTAAAAATAAGCAACTCGATCCCTCTATTGTGTATAAAGTTTATGTGTATAAAGTTTATGGTTTACATTGGTGTAAATCCAATCACCTGAATTTAAGATGAGAAACAATTCTCCACTGATAGCAAATGGTTATCCATTAAGCGGAGGAAATCTTATTGAAATTCAAAAAAAAACATAAAAATGAAGTTATCGCTCGGCCAAGAACGGACTACGAGGGTCAGCTGCCCAGCTAACTTTCATAATTAAATACCGTTACTGTTATAGGCGGGTCGCGCTCTAAAAGACCCGTTACTGGATAATTCATGGGTAGAGTCGAAGAGTGTGGTGTGAACTATACAAGTTACTAATAACATTTCACATTGATGAAATATTAAATGAAGTGAAAAGCTCCGGTGTATAGAAAAGACCTCACCGTTTAAGAAGTAACCATAGAAACGATGAAACCCACTATTTCTTTATCCATTTAATTTATATTTTTTTTATTGACTTTTTTTTACACTTAGCAAAAGAAAATTTCTTATTTCTTTCATATTTCGCAGTAAAATCTATAAAAAAGAAAAAATCGTGGTCGGGAAAGTTATAGTAGCCAAAGCCATTGGAATTTTTATTTTATACATTGGAAAAATCGGTTTGGTTATTAAAGACCAGGACGGGTAAAAAAATAACTGAAAGAAAAGAAATCAATTAGTTATTTGTCAAAATTTTATTTATTCAATGACCAGAATTAAACGCGGATATGTAGCCCGGAGACGTAGAACAAAAATTCGTTTATTTGCATCAAGTTTTCGAGGGTCTCATTCAAGACTTACTCGAACTATTACTCAACAGAAAATAAGAGCTTTGGTTTCGGCTCATCGGGATAGGGATAAGCAAAAGAGAAATTTTCGTCGTTTGTGGATCACTCGGATAAACGCAGTAATTCGAGAAGGTGGGGTATCCTATAGTTATAGTAAATTAATACATGATCTATATAAGAGGCGGTTGCTTCTTAATCGTAAAATACTGGCCCAAATAGCTATATCAAATAGGAATTGTCTTTATATGATTTCCAACGAAATCAGAAAAGAAGTAGATTGGAAAGAATACACCGGAATAATTTAAATGGAGTTCCCCGGAGAATGAACTCCGGGAGGGTCGAGTCAAAATGACTATGAGAAAATATGCTAAAGTAGTCAAAATGAACGAACACGTTCAATAAAAAAATCTTTTTTTTTCCGATTCGTTTTTTTTTTTCTTCCAACACGATAATAAAA